CGCGATCCCATAGAAAGACATCACAATTCCTTGTGGAAAAAAAACTATTTCCTGAGACGGAAATAAAGATATCAAATTTCTACCAAGATAACTCGAGGTTCCAACCAACAAGAATCCTACTGAACCTAAAAAAAGGATAACAGCCCAGCAGAAATTACTTGTTTTTCGAGCCCCCATTATAGGTTCTATCCATATATGTTCTGATCGACAACTCATACTTGATCCAGTTGATTTTTTTGGAATTGAGAGAATACCCCAAATGAATTTGACTTTAGTCCTTTTGTTTCCGAAGTAACTCGCATCAACTAGCACTAGTTTGATGTGACCCTTTAGGAGTAATTCATTAAATTGGTTAGATCTAAACTAATAACATACCCTTCGTATGATCTCACTAAAGATAGCCACATACATATAGATAGACCAACTTTACCGTTCAGCCATCCGTCGATTTGGGTCTATTTGAAAATAGCTAGAATCTATTGACCCCTAATAGCATTTTCTGGAGACATAAGAATTTTTCGGCGGAAGCCGCTTATACCATATTTTGTGGATATCTGTGTTATGATACAAGCGTCAGTTTTGAAAAAAAAAAAATAGATGGCATTTTATGCCATCGGCTCTAAACAATCTTGTTTTTTTGAACATGAAGAAATAAAGAAGCCATTGCGATTGCCGGAAATACTAGGCCTACTAAAGGCACCAAAACAGAGGGAAAGTTAAGAGTTGTCATAGAATGGGTACCTCGATTTACTATTTGTACCTGTTATTATTATTTAGATTTTATATTTATTATTTATAATATAAAGATATCTTATTATATATAACGATATCTTATTATAATTTGATAATTCTAAATTGGAATTATTATTACTTAATTAAGATTAAGTTTATTATTACTTAATTAAGTATAGATCTAAGTATCTATCTAAGTGAGTATATAATGTAGTTTTTCATCTTTCTACATGAAAGATTTGAAAGGATATGGATGAGATATTATTTTCTTCATTTTTTGCTCTTGTCTTCGAATTTCATTTACTAAGCAAAAAGTTTTTTAAAAATTAATTAGATTATTTAGATTATATTGAAGGGTTTGTTAGAATCCCATCCGGCAGGGATTCTTAGTCAAAATAGGATTATCGTAAGATATAGAAAAATAAAAAATTCTATATTTTATATATTTTCATTATACATGACGAGAAGAGGATATTTTTTTGATTTGCCTAATTTCACGAAAATAAGAATTTCATCGTTTATCTTGTTGATAGAGGCTTCTTGATCAATAATCAGGAATATAGAAAAAGGGGCGGATTTTCTGTTACTTTTGATTCTTTATACAATTAGATCTTATGTGAACAAAGAAAACCCCATTCGTCTAATTTTGACTTGGATTCCGATAAACTAATTACTTGTTTGTTCAAAATAATTGAACTTAATGTTCTAATTTTGATTCAAAGGAAAGAAAGTGTGGAGCTTAAATAACTCACTCAGAACGTCTTTTAAAGTATTACGTGGTACGATTAGATCGAATAAGCCCTTATGGAATAAATAGTCAGACGCTTGTGAACCTTCGGGTACTGTTTTATTCAATGTTTGTTGAATTACTCTTTTACCCGCAAAGGCAATGTAGGCCTTGGGTTCGGCAATAATGATATCCCCCAACATACCAAAACTAGCTGTCACCCCACCGGTAGTAGGAGATGTAAGGATTGGTACATAGAATAACTTTTTATTTGATTGATAATCATATAAAGCAGAAGATATTTTAGCCATTTGCATCAAGCTCAAACTTCCTTCTTGCATGCGTGCCCCTCCGGAAGCACACACTATAATAAGAGGTAGAAATTCATTAGTAGCGTATTCAATCAAACGGGTAATTTTCTCCCCGACTACGGATCCCATACTACCCCCCATAAACTGAAAATCCATAACCCCAATTGCTACGGGAATACCGTTTAGTTGCCCTATCCCTGTTTGAACAGCCTCGGTTAATCCTGTCTTTCTTTGATAAGAATCGATACGCTTTTTATAAGGCTCCTGCTGCGAATGAAATTGAATGGGATCCACAGAGACCATGTCTTCATCCATAGGCTCCCAAGTACCCGGATCGATCAAAAGTTCGATTCTATCTGAACTACTCATTTTCAAATGATATCCACATTCTTCACAAAGATTCATTTTTGATTGAGAATCGGTCTTATAATTTAATCCAAAACAATTTTCGCATTGAACCCACAAATGGACGTGCTTAGTAGAACTTCCCCGATCACTCGTTCTGGCTTGACTACTATTTCCATAAATGGAACTATAAATGTAATTGTTACTGGAATTGTCAATACTACTTACAATGGAACTATCAATATAGATTTGAGACTGAAGATAACTGTCAATGCAACTATTAATGTGATTATTCCAAATATACTGAGTATCATCCATGCAACGATCGTGGTCGGGAGTCTTACTCTTAGATCCATTATTCAGATAACTAGAATTCCGATAAAAA